CCGGAGCGCGCTAGTGCGCGCGTATAGAGTCCGCATTGCTTGCTGCTCCGGCTTTCGAGCCGCCGCAAGCTCCGGGGAGCAAGCGAAGGTCCGGAGAGGAACGACCGACCCGCAGCGAGCCAAAGAGCAAGCGAAGGTCCGGAGAGGAACGACCGACCCGCAGCGAGCCAAAGAGCAAGCGAAGGTCCGGAGAGGAACGACCGACCCGCAGCGAGCCAAAGAGCAAGCGAAGGTCCGGAGAGGAACGACCGACCCGCAGCGAGCCAAAGAGCAAGCGAAGGGGAGACCCTACACGCGCTAGCAAAGGTAGAAAACAAGAATCCGCGCGCGTAGGCTTTCAGCACCTCCGCTTGCTTGCTCTCAATCCGTAGCAGCAAGCTACTACGCCGAAAGGACCCGAAGCGCGCCAAAGAGCAAGCTAGGGCTCGAAAGCCGGAGCAGCAAGCGAGAAAACGGAGAAAGCGCAGACGCGCGCTCTCCTTCGGACCCTCCGCTTGCTCTCGTGCGCGCGTACTCTTTCGAGCCTCCGCTTGCTGGCTCGAAAGCCTACGCAGCAAGCGAGAAAACGGAGCGCGCACTAGCGCGCTCCGGCTTTCGAGCCTCCGCTTGCTGGCTCTCAAGCCTCCGCGCGCTAGTGCGCGCTCCGTTTTCTCGTTCGCGTCTGCGCTCTCCGTTTTCTCGAGAGCGTCTGCGCTCATACTACCTTTTCTCGTTCGCTAGCTAGCGAGAAAACTACGCGCGCACTAGCGCGCTCCGGCTTTCGAGCCTCCGCTTGCTTTCTCCGTTTTCTCGCTTGCTCGCTCTGGCTTTCTCTTCTATCCTCCGCTTGCTGGCTCGAAAACGTAAATGACGCTAGCTAGCTTGTAGTTTTCTCGCTTGCTGTGATTCCATTTCCTCCATCAAGCCAAGTTCGCTCATCTTAGGGTTTTTTCTTTTTAATAAAGGCTTAAGTTCTTCCTTTATGTTGGTAAGGTCCGAGAGTAAGATGGCTATTTTGTCAGCTCTTCTGACTATGCTTTCCATGGTAGCTAGGCAAAGTCCAGGTTATATAAAACTAGACTTCCTGGTGGTTTAGTAAGGGCTTTAGGAAAAGGCGTAACTGCTCTTGTCGGAAGGGCAGGGCTACTATACTAGATGGGAAAGATATCCCACACCTGGACCAGGCTAACAAAGAGGAGTCTTCTCTTTTCGGGGTTATACTCTATAGAACCAGAACAATAGACTGATTAACTGTGGTCAGGTCAGAGCCCTCTCTTGTCTGTTGTAGGAGATTGATTGGACTTTATACCGTACCTTACTTAGTCTTCCGCTGGACCTGGATTCTCTAAAGCTTCAATAGAAGTACCCCTCGGGGGAGGATTTTTGAAAAGGAATTAAAAACTCTCAAAAGGAGATTCAACTCTTTCATCTGTATCTGGCACTGCTTTACTTGGCTTATCTAGTAGACTGTTTTTAGCTTTCACGTGTCGAGAGGGATACAACATTTAGCTTTAGCAAGCAAAGCGGACTCTATACAAGCGAGAAAGCAAAAAAGCGAAGGGGAGCGATGCGGACTCTATACGCGCGCACTAGCGCGCGGAGGCTTGAGAGCCGGAGCTTGCTGAGCGCAGACGCTCTCGAGAAAAGGTAGTATGAGCGCACTTCAGAAGTTCAAAAGACCCTTCCTGAGCGCGCGGCGTTTATAAGAGCGCAGACGCGAACGAAGCGGACTCTATACGCGCGCACTAGCGCGCGGAGGCTTGAGAGCCAGCGAGAAAACGGAGCGCGCACTAGCGCGCTCCGGCTTTCGAGCCTCCGCTTGCTGGGGAGAAAGGACCCGAAGCGCGCCAAAGAGCAAGCGGAGGCTCGAAAGAGCGCGCTAGTGCGCGCGTATAGAGTCCGCATTGCTTGCTGCTCTCCTTCGGACCCTACGCTTGCTCTTTGGCGCGCTTCGGGTCCTTTCGGACCTCCGCTTGCTGCTCCGGATTGAGAGCAGCGTAGGCTTTCAAGCCTACGCGCGCGGATTCTTTTCTTGCTAGCGCGCGTAGGGTCCTTCCGGACCTCCGCTTGCTAGGCGAGAAAGCCTACGCAGCAAGCTACGGCTCGAAAGCCTCCGCGCGCTAGTGCGCGCGTAGTTTTCTCGTTCGCTAGCGCGCTCTACGTTTTCTCGCTTGCTCCTATGTTTTCGTATAGTATAACCGATGATATGATGTTCTTTTCGCTCTTGGAGTAAGAAAAGTATGTGCGTAACGGTGAAGTCAAGAGATTCCGGAATCTCTCTTTCCTGTGCTATCGAATCGTATCTTTACGAGAATCGGCTTTTTCAATTTCAAGAATAAGCTAAATAGGTTGTTTTTGTTATACAGACCTAACCTAAAGAAAGAAAATGAAATCATGCTTGATAGCACCTTTCTTAGCACGATTGGTAGCACGGTACGGTCTCCTTCCTGGAATTCTGGGCAAGACAGTCATTCAGTGCAAGTGATATCCTATATAAAGAAATCCGGTCTTTCTTTTCCAA